AAGATACTTTGTATACTATACATACTCATGAAAGTCTCTGAGTACGCTGACATTCATTCAATAGTAATTCGGTTGAATTGAATGGATAATTGGTTTTTACTTTAACTTAAGTTATATATACTTTTAGTTTATATACTTTTACTTATTTATATATTAAAGTTTTAACTTAACTAAAGTACAAAAATAAATTTGTACTTTTCAATAATCTCGAGTCAAGAACGTAATAGGACGTCTTCCATTGGTTCATAGCGACAATCGAAGATGGTAAGATTGAGATCAAATAAAATAAAAGGGAAGAAAATAAATAAAATAGGAATATGCGATAGATAATGATCTAGCTTGATTCTATATTTTTATACTTTTGACTTAATGAAATGAAAGGCGACAAAAGAAAGAATAGGTCTTATTATTCTGACATTTTATTAACATTCTTTTGATACTTTTGAGACTTCAAGGGCTGTCTCTGCGTATTTTGCTTGTACTTAATGTTTTCCGATTCTACTAGAAATCTTCTAGTATAATCATTAGAACTTGGTCTAATTGGATTTATTGGATTGTTTCATCAATATGGTGGTGGATCAGAACCCCCTTTTGACTCTACGCTGGCAATTCTACTATTATTAGTGAACAATAATTGAATAATTCCTTCATAGAGATCGAGGACATAATTCACATGGATATAGTAAGTCTCGCTTGGGCTGCTTTAATGGTAGTCTTTACATTTTCTCTTTCACTCGTAGTATGGGGAAGAAGTGGACTCTAGAAGTACTACTAATTGAGTTTAGGAATCAAGCTGTATCAATTTTTTTTTATAGATCGTTCTGCAAAGACTTTTTTTTTAATTCACTATTTCAATTTCAAAATTGAATTTCAAAATATTTTCATTTCGAAGTTATATGTATTGGATTCTAGTGGAGTAATGTATTCTATACTATAAATAACATATGAACTTTTTCAATCAAACAAATATTTCAATTATTCCTATGTTCGTATTTCGAAAGTAAAAGTACTCCAAATGGTATGAAATTTTTTCCAATCGAATTCTTCATAAATTTTCTATATCGACAATGGGTAAGAAGGAAACCCTTTTCTATACTTTACTTTTTTTTTTACTTTTTTTTGTTATTTTTTTCCGTCTTTGTCTTTTCTCTTCAAAGAGAAAAGAAAATAGTTCTGTTATTACATTACGTGGATACACTTTTTTACGGGAAACAACATAGACATAGTGGTTGTCCAAGGAGATACTACACATAAGAAAATATTGTCTTGGGCAAGTCACATATTGCGCACTTACCATTTGTTTTATTATTTGTTTTATTATTTTAAAAATTTTATTTATGCTGGTCTTTTTTTTTTCATTTCATATAATGGTTGAAAGGTTAGGTTAAAATCGGTGAGGTTTATTAATCCTTTTCGAACTCCGAAGAAGTTCCCATGGAACCTCTGGATCCTCTGTCAACTGGTCAATCAATTACTTCTTTGTGGAATGCTAACAAGAAGATTATTTGATTTTCTTTTATTATACCCATACCTCTTTTTCTTTCATTGATTTGATTCTTTCTTTCAATGAATATAGGAATTCATATTAAAAAGATAAGAAATGTAGCAATTAGAATCGTAAGAGTAAGAGCTGTCTTTCGATTATTTCAAATTGATTGGAATCAACACAAATCAAATAGAAATAGATAAAGCGAAGAAATAGAAAAGAAATAGGATTGGGACATGACACTATGTACATTATATATGGAATTTATATCTATATATGAAGATAATACTGTCAATTGATATATATTAAATTAACCTGTATCGTGATACAGCAAACTTTATACAGTACAATAATAATACTAGTATGGTAGAAAAAGATTTTTCTACCATACTATCTAGTATCTCATAGAATACTGCTCTCATAGAATACTGCTGATTCTAGTTCGATGATTTCATTTAAAACGTGAAATTTGAATCCTTTTTATTTTATTTCTTCTCTTCAATCATTGATAAGAACTAAAAAGTCACAAGTTTAATTCAAATTAATCACTTTGACTTACTGTTTTTACGTATATTATAAGTAAAAAAGCAGTAGGAATTAGAATGAACAGTGCAGTAGCAATAAATGCGAGAATATTTACTTCCATAATTTCATCGTTTCCTTTTTCTTTAATTCGCAATAACTCGGGATTTAATCCCATAGAGATGATAAATCTTTTGTCTGTAAATTCAATAAGATGAATTACATCGAGATATAATCGAATCGGATCAATATCATGAATAACAATATCTGACAAATTGATTTATCGTCAAGAATTGAATAGTATAACATAGGAAGATCTTTTATTCATATCGAATTCCAAAGTAAATTTTGATACAATCAAAAATCCCTTTAACTGTATTTTTATTTACATTTTTCATTCTTTTCCACCCTTTCTTTCTATAAACTAGCGCCCCCCTTGTAAAATCATTTGATGAAGTATCATCTAACCGCTTTTACACTTACCATTGGTTCCAAACAAAGCCAAACAATAGAAGAAAAAAAAATAAAAAGAAAGATAAAAAGAAAAGGGATTCCTGTTGTCAATGAAATTCTACTGTTTGTACTCCCCTTCACAGAACAGAAAAATGGAAGGATGAATTGCTGTATTTTTTTTATTGGATTTGGATCCATCGGGACTGACGGGGCTCGAACCCGCAGCTTCCGCCTTGACAGGGCGGTGCTCTGACCAATTGAACTACAATCCCAAGGAAATAACAGAATAAAATAAGGTGTACAGTATACATATTCTTATGATTTTATTCAAATACTTTCGATATGGATATGAACTTTAGCAAGAGAGGCAGTGATTACTAATAATCTTGTCGTTATTTCCAAATTAATTGGATAGTCAATCTTTCAATGAAAAAGGTCTTTTTTTTCTTTACTTTTTTCCTTATACTTTACACTTCCAGATCTTGATATGAATCTAGATAATTAGCAAGATCAAAACTTGTTGGAAAAAAGTAAAATAAATAGAGTAGATAGGGGTAAAGATAAGATATATCAATATCAGAGATTTTTACTTTTTTCTATGGGGATCGAGCATTTCTGGAGAACAACAAATGGCTTATATCATTTCATGGTGGATCGGCGAATTATTGGGCCGAGCTGGATTTGAACCAGCGTAGACATATTGCCAACGAATTTACAGTCCGCCCCCATTAACCGCTCGGGCATCGACCCGGGAAGAATCAATCCAGGCTTAGTGATAATCCACGATCAACTTTCTTTCGTAGTCCCCTACCCCCAGGGGAAGTCGAATCCCCGCTGCCTCCTTGAAAGAGAGATGTCCTGAACCGCTAGACGATGGGGGCATACTTGCCCAACCGTCATCATACTATGATCATAGTATGAATAGTTTTTTGAAATTGTCAATATAATGGAATCGTATGACTCAATGCGAAGGATCTTTCTGTCTTTCACGATTATATATAATTTTTTGATTATTTATATTCCTGAATCGTTCATTCTAATCGACATTTTAGAATTTCATAAATAAATCTATTTTCTTTTTTTCTTTAAATTTTTAATTTAAATAATATTATTATTAATATAATAATAAATAATTTTATTAATAATTTCAATAATTATTAATAATGTTAATATTATTAATCTTATTTTATTTATTTTTAATAAATCTTTTTTTTCTAAGAATTTGGTTTGGGGGACAAGCTGAATCGCTTTATTAATGATTCAATGAAATAGTTTGGATCTAGGTTGAATTGGTAGGTACCTGTATCAATCAAATGAATTTCGTTATGATGGCAATTAGGATCTGTCTTGAAACAATTCCTTGCATTGATTGATATTTATGAAATCAAATATCACTAAATCCTTTTTTTTACTTATACTTACAAGTATATCCTAGACTCATTATGTAAATCAAATTTATCGTTCCTGAGTGAACCACTATACGTTTAAGATATATTATAACGTATACGATGTATTTATATATATATAACATATAATATGGATATAGACTAAACACATAGTCACTAGTGACTTATTCAGGAATTGAATCAAAAAAGCCCTTTTAACTCAGTGGTAGAGTAACGCCGTGGTAAGGCGTAAGTCATCGGTTCAAATCCGATAAGGGGCTTTGGTTTTTTCATAAAACTAGCACGGTAGTATTCATATTTGAAGGGAGAATAGAAATATTATTAATATATTTATTACTTAATAAATAAGTAAGAAACCATATTATATTAATTATATATAGTATTAATTATAGTTTATAGTCTAGTAATTATAGTTATAAGGTTGAACATTTGCTAGTATGTTTATTATAATTATATAGTATTATATTTTACTAGTATGTTTATTATAATTATATAGTATTTCTATTTTACTATTATAATGATATAATGACTAGTATTAAGTTTATACTGAAAAATAATAAGTTATCTACTTAAAATCTCCAAATATTTCTATTTTTGATTATTGTTATTGCAATCAAATCAATTAGAAATCAACAAAAGAAAAAAGTAAGTGGACCTAACCCATTGAATCATAACTATATCCACTATTCTGATATTAAAATTAAAAATTTGGAAGAGTGGAGCTTTTTTTTTCATTTTCATATTTCTTTGGACTACGCGGTAATCTGTCGATATTGCCGATTAAATCTTCTTGTTCCTAGATGTTCTATAGGAATAAATAGGAATAAATTGCAATTCCCTTCCGTTACAAAAAAGGGTTTATTCCAAGTCACAACATAAGAGATCTTTTAACTATTTTTATTCTATTTTTATTCCAGAACACAAGGCAAGATCAATTTATATCGTATTATTTATATCTTACAGACTTATATATATCAGATCGTAGTCTCATGTATCAAATATTTCCATCTATATCGATGGATACGATATTTTTGTTCCGATAATGTGATGTAAAATGAAAATGGGTGCGAGAAAGGGGCTTTCATTTTTCATTTATAGTCTCCTATTATTAGTATTAGATTTTAATTTAATAT